TCAATTGGAAGAGTTAATCCAATCCAAAAAAATTATGCTTCGCGACTCCATATCCATAATCCAATCTTTTTTATTCAATTTCTAATCGGCCTTTGGATACAAATCGTGAGAATGTATATTCTTCCTCAAATATACTATTGAGAGGTAAAGGATTAAACCTTTTTAAGAAATAAAGTTTTTGATCGGAATATGAAAAAAACTGAAAGACCCCTTAACTATTTAAGTTTTTGATAGAACGAATCACACTTTTACCACTAAACTATACCCGCTACATATTTATTATTGTATATGAATGGACCATTTGTCGAACAAAAGAGTGAGGCGCAATCAAGATAGCATCAGAATCATGAAAATTTTAGCGTTGACGCTTCGTCCCGCCGGGGACTTAAATAGGCGAAGAGCAGAAAGCTTACTTAAATAACATAAAAAAAGTTATAGTTATATTATACTTTTCTTTTCGTTTGATACGAAGTCATTACTGACAGTCCCGGTCTGAAAGAATCATTGAAGCTGGATCATAGAAAGGATGAAATCTGCATACATGGTTTCTTTTTTTTTTCAACTTCTCTTTCAACTGCCAGATCTTACTTATGAATTAAGAATTCGGGTCAATTGGATCTCAATTGTTCAAATAAAGCTTGTCTCTTGAACAAATAAATGAGTTATATTATAACTACGTTTATAAATAAATATGTGTGTTTAATATTTGATATTTTTTTTTTATTTTTCATTTTAATACTTTTTATTGTTTAATATATGTACATATATATGTACATAATAAATATATATATGTTTTTTATTCCAGTTTCTTTTTCCAGTAAGTAATAAATTGATAAAAAGAAAATAAAAAAAAAATATATTAATTTAATATTAATAATATTAAATTAATATTAATAATATTAAGTAATAATATTAAGATTAAGTATTAATATAATATTAAGTATTAATAATAAGAAATGACACTTCAACAAGTATTTTTGATTGATATCAAATCATTATTAAATCATTTTATCTATGGAAATACTGGCCTGGCCCGGCCAGTACTTAAACCAAGCCGGGGGAATAAACCTTTCGTACAAAATAGAAGAAGTAGGGTATTTTCTATTGGGGATATCCGTTTCGAATCATTATCTAAATTGAATTCCTGATCAAATTTCTTCTTATATATATATATATTTTTTATCCTATATATAGATATATATTGCTTTATTGTTCTTTTTATATATCTTTATAAGTTATATTATAATGTTTATTTATATATGTTATATAATTGTTATAATATTTTATATATCTTTATTTTATATATCTTTATCTTATATCTTTTTTAAAATATTATAAATAAATAAATATATTATTTATTATATTATAAAATTATAAAATTAAAATTTATTTAATTTATATTTATAAATAAATATATATATATATATATAAAAAATAAAGAATATAATTTAATAGAATATAAATAAAAGAATATATATAAAAAAAAAAAAATATATAAAAAAAAAATAGATAAATAAAAAAGTAAAACGAAGGTTTTTATCAATCTTTACTTCACGTGTCACATCACATAAAAAATTTTCCATTTTTAAACGGGGATGGGAATGGGGAGAGATGGCTGAGTGGACTAAAGCGGCGGATTGCTAATCCGTTGTACGAGTTATTCGTACCGAGGGTTCGAATCCCTCTCTCTCCGCTTCTTCTTATTACTTGAGACTTTCGAATTCGAAGGAATTTCGATCCCTTGATTTTATCATAGGTAAATGTATGGAATAGATAAAATCATAAGAAAAAAAATTTAGAAAAAGCAGGAAAAACGAAAAATATCTTTTTTTTATTCCTCACGTCCAGGATTACGCCCTGGATCATTAGATAAAAATCCGAAGATGAAGAGAGAAATAAAGAATATCACTACTGTATAAACGAATAATTTGAGAGTAAGCATTACACAATCTCCAAGATCTTTTTTTTTTGAAAAAGGGAATAGGTTACTTATTTTTTACTTTACCACATACACTATTTTGTTTTGACATGACACCCCCCCAAAAATGAAGTGTTTTTTGAAAAGAAAGTCATTTTCACGAATTTCTTTGGAATAAGATTTTGATTCCTTCGTTATCAAAAATTTCTTGTCATATGAATAATTAGGTATTGTAGGCAACCTAATAAAGTCTTTGCTCACTGTAAGGTCAGAACGAGGAAATAAGTTGATCAAAATTCATCGCTGCGGTTATTCAATATACAAGAATTTCTATTTTTGAATCGAGGGTTCATAATGTAAGACTTATCTGGTCTTATCAATTTTTCGAATTTTTATTTATCGAATAAATCATGAATTTAGCAGAGTATTAAATCATCGAAAACTTACAGCAGCTTGCCAAACAAAGGCTAAGAGAAAAAAAAGTACAGGTATGACAGGCATAACATCTACGATTGGATTTAAAAAGGCATAAGCTTCGGGCAATTTGGCGAAGAAAAAACTACTCGAATAAAAGACAGAATTAAGACAGATGCAGATTAAACTAAAGATATTAAGCATAACAAAATTTCGTTCTTGTAGATTAGATAATTTTATTCTGATTGAGTTTTTTTATAAGGGAAAAAAAAGACAAGTCAAAAAATCTTTCTTTTTTTCGAACTCTCCCAAATAAAAATCTTTCCTTCCATTCTCAAATGAGAATACAAGGAATTCCATTTTCATACAATATCTTAACTAAATTCCCTGTAATGATCAATGAATTTTTTGATTCTATATCTACATGTGTTGAATCCTAGCAACAATATATCCCCAATGTATTTATTTATTGGGTTGGAATTGACGAATAACCAATACCAATATTAATGTTTATTAGTGTCGAATAGAAATTCGAAATGGGGCGTGGCCAAGCGGTAAGGCAGCGGGTTTTGGTCCCGTTACTCGGAGGTTCGAATCCTTCCGTCCCAGATCGTTTCCATCAGAAACGAAAGATGGGATCACATCGTATCCCACATGAAACATAAAATTGTTAACGAGAACAATCTTTTGTTCTGAATTCTAAGAATGATTCTTAGAATCATATTTTTTCTTTCATTTGGTTTCTCACAAACGTAATCAAGTGTCAAATGTGGGTGGAAATAAATATCTTTTTTTTGAATTCAAAAAAGAAATTCTGGGTTTATCATTCACATTCAGGATATGTTCGTACTACTCAATATTCATTTTAAAGTTAGTTACTTATGGAAACTTTATGTCCCATATCTATGAAATGTCAATTCTCACATGAAGCATTCTGAATCGAAATGTGAATGAAAGAAAGGCCTCTTTATTCCCTTACCAAGGGTAAAAAGCCTAAAGTAAATAAATGGGGTATCCCAATTCCACAGTCTATGTGGAGACTAAAGAGTAGGGAGTTTTTGGTACTAATTTCATCACTGGTCTTAAAACTTCTAAAGCTGGTGTGGGAAAAAAATAGTAAAAACGAATTGATCTGGACCCCATTTTTTTGTATTTTATCTGGTTCATCTTATATCTTATCCGGTTCAAATGAATAATTGGAAATCAATGTAATGTAGCGATTGGGGGGAAATTCGTATATTGCATCTACTTGACTTTATGAAATTGATAGAAAAGAAAAATTCTTGAACCTGAAGTAAAACAAAATCCGTATTGTATAAAATAAAAAGTTTTATTAATAATTGATTTTGTTCCGGGATTGCAAATCTATTAATATTAAAGGTTCTTCTTTTGAGGTTTATAGTTTATTTGTTCGAGAAAAATGGATCCTTCATGATTGATCGTCCCGAACAATCTTTTTAAGATGTAAATAAGTCTTAAGCAAACTTATTTATTCGTCTTTTTTAGAAATATGTTTCATTCATATGATAGAATATAGAGTTAAATAAATTGGATCCTTGCCAAGCCTTCCACGGATAAATACTTATCTATCCATAGATAGATAGATAGAAAGTATGTACTATTATATACCGGTATACACACACCGGTTGAGCCAATGACTATTCATGATTCCATATTGAATCAATTACATACCGGTTTGAAATAAAATTAGAGGAATGTTATGGTAAAACTTCGTTTGAAACGATGTGGTAGAAAGCAACGTGCGACTTGAAGGACATGATCGGCTGTGGATTCTTACATCCACCATTTTCTATAGGAATGAAGATGTTCTTAGCTCGACATAGTTTGTTCTGCTCTGTTAGGAACCTAATTTGTGTTAGGTTGTAAGTAAATAGTACATGATGGAGCTCGAGCAGAAAGGATTGATTCGTTTATCAGGGGGAAGAATCTAGGGTTAGTAACTATCAATAAGTTAGACCAACTTTGTAAGTATATCCTCAATATATAAATCGAAAGGTTAAAAAAATCGAAAAATCAAAGAAGTTTGAAAAATAAAAAGTAAAATTTTTCAGAATTGGTAAAACTATTTCGATCAAAAGTGTATCACAAGGGAATCCACCGTTCATATTCTATTTCTATAGTATAGAAAAAAATAACAAAAAACAAAAAGGTATGTTGCTGCTCTTTTGAAAGGAGTAAGGATCACCGAAGTAATGTCTAAACCCAATGATTTCACAAAGCAAAGATAAAGGATTCCGGAACAAGTAAACACTATTTTCAATTGTCTCAACAATTGAATCAGAATGAGGAATAAAAATAGATTCGAGATGAGACAAACGAAAGAGGTTAGAGACGGCTCAATAAATGTCTAAGGGTTTCCCTTCGAACTCTGTCAGAATTACCCAACTTGAGTTATGAGTACGAATGAGATTTCTTTTTTTCTGTAAGGAAGAATAAAAAAACGACTCAAATCATAGTCTAATTCATGATTTTATGGATCCATTTGCCATTATATACATATACAGAAATTTAGAATCTTTTTTTCTCGAGCCGTATGAGGAGAAAACCTCCCATACGTTTCTAGGGGGGGCATTGTTTATTTACATCTATTCCAATGAGCCATCTACCGAATCGTTGCAATTGATGTTCGATCCCGAAGAGAAGGAAGAGATCTTAGAAAAGTAGGTTTTTACGACCCGATAAAGAATCAAACTTATTTAAATGTTCCTGTTATTCTATATTTCCTTGAAAAAGGTGCTCAACCCACGGGAACTGTTTGTGATATTTTAAGGAAGGCGGAATTATTTCAAGAAAGAACTTCGATTCGAGTTAATTAAAGGAAAAAAACAAAATTAATAAATAAAAAAAAAAGGGGGGGGGGGAACTAGTATCTATCTTTGTGTAATTATTTACACACAATTTCCCTTTTTCTTGCTGTATTCATACTTAATTTACTTTTTTTTCTTGTTTTGTTTGTTGCGGGAATCCACCAACAAACAAGGGGTTAATCTTGCTTATCGTACCTCTATTGATTGAATAAACCCGAGATTTTTTTTTTACTTTACCTCTTTCGTATTTTTTTCATCCAAATTTATTATTTATGTTTATGTTGTGCCAATCCAACACAAGTCCTTATTTGATTTACTTAAATTTGTTTTCTTAACATTGGATTCATATTGACAATGGTGCATCGAAGAAATATAATTCGATCGTAGATAAATAGATCCGTTTATCTCCACCCCATATTGGTTTTTTCTTTCCTTCACTTCAGTCAAATGATGGGTTTGCCCTGCCGGATTTACTGGCATACAAGATGTATTTTCTTAACGAAAAAGAAAAGAAAATTGATAAAGAAAATGGTGGTTTGTCACAATTTTGACATCTCTATTGGGAATCTGTTGTTGTTTAATCCGATCTGTCCATTTTGGTATTTTGGTGTTTTTTTTTAATTGATCAACAAATCTTTCTTTTCGATTTGTTCTAGTTCAATGTTTTGACGGGGTCGTGCAGTGCAATTCAATTGATTTTTTTATTTTGACCGTATTTACATATCCTATTTATTTTATTCGGGTTGCTAACTCAACGGTAGAGTACTCGGCTTTTAAGTGCGACTATGATCTTTTACACATTTGGATGAAGCAACAGATTCGTCCAGACTATTGGTAGAGTCTATAAGACCACGACTGATCCTCAAAGGTAATGAATGGAAAAAACAGCATGTCGTAATAAAATATTATTATTATTTTTAATTATTATTATTTTTATTATTATTTAATTATTTAATTAAAGTAGAACTTTGAGTTTATCCTTACCGGATCGTTACAATTTTTTTTTTTCTTTTTGGAAGTGAAAAAAAAAATTCACATTTACAGTTGGGTCTAGTGAATAAATGGATAGAGCCCTATGGCTCTAATTCTGGTGAAATAAAAAGCAACGAGCTTTTGTTCTTAATTTGAATGATTACCCGATCTAATTAGACGTTAAAGATAGATTAGTGCCTGATGCGGGAAAGGGTGGGTTCTTTTGTGAGTGGACCATTGATTTTCTTTCTTTTTTTTTTAATGAATCCTAATTATTCTTTATTATGGATTGGAGACGGATGTGTAGAAGAAACAGTATACTGATAAAGAGAATTTATTCCAAAGTCAAAAGAGCGATCGAGTTGCAAAAATAAAGGATTTTTGACCCTCTTGTAATTATAACGAACATAAACCAATTGGATAGAAAAGGAGAGGAAAAAGATCTGTTGATTGGACTCCCCTGTTTCCTTTGTTTGTGGGATATATATTCTTTTCTTACTGTAATTATATACATAATATATACCCTGTTCTGACCATATTGCACTATGTATCATTTGATAACCCCAAAAATGAAATGGGTCCTGCCTCTGGTTCAAGTAGAAATGTAAATGGAAGAATTACAAGGATATTTAGAAAAAGATAGATTTCGGCAACAACACTTTCTATATCCGCTTCTCTTTAAGGAGTATATTTACACATTTGCTCATGATCGTGGTTTAAATGGTTCGATTTTTTATGAATCCACGGAAATTTTTGGTTATGACAATAAATCTAGTTCAGTACTTGTGAAACGTTCAATTATTCGAATGTATCAACAGAATTATTTGATTTATTCGGTTAACGATTCTAACCAAAATCGATTCGTTGGGTACAACAATTATTTTTATTTTCATTTTTATTCTCAGATGATATTGGAAGGTTTTGCAGTCATTGTGGAAATTCCATTCTTGCTGCGATTAGTATCTTCCCTCGAAGAAAAAAAAATACCAAAATCTCAGAATTTGAATTTACGATCTATTCATTCAATATTTCCCTTTTTGGAGGACAAATTATCGCATTTAAATTATGTGTCAGATATACTAATACCTTATCCCATTCATCTGAAAATCTTGGTTCAAATCCTTCAATGCTGGATCCAAGATGTTCCTTCTTTACATTTATTGCGATTCTTTCTTCACGAATATCATAATTGGAATAGTCTTATTACTCCGAATAATTCTATTTTTTTTTTTTCAAAAGAAAATAAAAGACTATTTCGGTTCCCATATAATTCTTATGTATCTGAATGCGAATTTGTATTAGTTTTTCTTCGTAAACAATCTTCTTATTTACGATTAACATCTTCTGGAGCTTTTCTTGAGCGAACAC